TTGTATGTAGCTTAAATATTTAAAGCATAGCACTGAAAATGCTAAAATGGTAAACCCTCCAACAAAGGTCTTGGTCTTGAACCTCACATTATCTAAAACCATCTGTTTATACATGCAAGTCTCCCCACAACGGTGAAACAGCTATGAAACCTATAGCCGGTATCAGCCACCCCGCCATGACACCAAGCCCTAGCCACACCCCCACGGGTAACACAGCAGTAATTAATATTAGGCCATAAGTGAAAACTTGACCAAGCTAGATGGACATACTAGGGCCGGTTAATCTCGTGCCAGCGACCGCGGTTATACGAAAGACCCAAGATAATATTCACGGCGTAAAAATGACTAAAATATTAGTTCAAGCCTTAGGAAAGAAGCTTCGGACTGGGCCGTAAAAAGCCATAAGCCCCCCCAACCCCTCCCCAATGCCCCCACAGCTTCGACTCATGAAAGCTAAGATACAAACTAGGATTAGATACCCTACTATGCCTAGCCGTAACACGCAATTAAACTACCAATTGCCCGCCAAACAACTACGAGTAACACTTAAAACTTAAAAGACTTGACGGTACTTCACTACACCCTAGAGGAGCCTGTCCAATAACCGACAACCCACGATTAACCCAACCCTCCCTTGCCTACAGTCTATATACCGCCGTCGCAAGCCTACCTCATAAGAGAAATAAAGTAGGCCAAGCAGTACTTCACACTAAAACGACAGGTCGAGGTGTAACTCATGAGGGGGACCAAGATGGGCTACACTCTCACATCGAGAATACGGAAAAAACCCCGAAATTAGTCTTTAAAGGTGGATTTAGCAGTAAGATGGGAATAAAATACCTAACTGAACATAACGCAATGAAGTGCGTACACACCGCCCGTCATCCCTGCTACCACAACACAAACCTTAATTTAACAACCTAAACACATCAAACAGGGCAAGTCGTAACATGGTAAGTGTACTGGAAAGTGCACTTAGAAACAAAAAGTAGCTTACACAATAGCACTCGACCTACACTCGAACGACATTATATTAATCTTTTTGAGCCGACTAAACAATCAACCACAAACATACTATGCCAAACAAACAAACCATTTGACATACCAAGTAGTTGCGATCGAACAGTTAAAAGTCACAACAGAGTACCGCAAGGGAACCACCATTAAGCAGTAAACAGCAAAGACTAACCCTTGTACCTTTCGCATCATGGTTTAGCAAGTAACGCAGGGCAAGAAGAATCACAGCCCCCCCCCCGAAACCAAATGAGCTATTTTCAAGCAGTCTAACGGACGCATCCTTCTGTGTAGCAAAACAGTGGAAAGACTTAAAAATAGAGGTGAAACGCCTATCGAATTTGGAGATAGCTGGCTACCCCAAACAGAATCTAAGTTCTACTTTAGAATAACCCCCTTACCTCAATCAACATCTAAAGCTAGTCAATAGAGGTACAGCTCTATTGACCCAGGATACAACCTGGATTTGCAAGAAAACCACCCACCCTTGACCAGTAGGCCCTCAAGCAGCCACCTAAAAAAATATCGTCAAAGAATTAACCTAAATAATCCCGACACTAAACAAAACTTCAAACTAACTAAAGGTGAATCTACACAAGTAGATACCATTATGCTAAGACTAATAATAAGACACCCTCTCTTCACGCCCCCCTCCACTAGAAACAGAAAAACTACTAGTAATTAACAGACCACGAAAGGCAAACAATCAACCCATACACACCTTCAAATCCACTGTGGCACCAACTCAGGGGCGTTAAAAAGAAAGATCAACCGTTATAAAAGGAACTCGGCAACCAGGGGCTCCAACTGTTTAACAAAAACATAACCTTTAGCCAACCAAGTATTAAAGGCGACGCCTGCCCAGTGAAAATTAAACGGCCGCGGTATCCTAACCGTGCAAAGGTAGCATAATCATTTGTCTATTAATTGTAGACCTGTATGAAAGGCAAAATGAGAGCCCAACTGTCTCTTATAACGAATCAATTAAACTGATCTTCTAGTACAAAAGCTAGAATGCCAACATAAGACCAGAAGACCCTGTGAAGCTTTAACTAACCTATTAAACCCAATAATAACTACTTTAGGTTGGGGCGACCTTGGAATAAAAAAGAACTTCCAATCTATGACTCCCTCATAAGCTAAGGCAAACAAGCCAACACGACCCAGTATAGCTGACAATTGAAACAAGTTACTCCAGGGATAACAGCGCCATCTTCTTTAAGAGCCCATATCAAAAAGAAGGTTTACGACCTCGATGTTGGATCAGGACACCCCAGCAATGCAACCGTTACTAAAGGTTCGTTTGTTCAACGATTAATAGTCCTACGTGATCTGAGTTCAGACCGGAGCAATCCAGGTCAGTTTCTATCTATGTAACGCTTCACCCAGTACGAAAGGACCGGCACAGCAAAGCCAATGCCACACGCACGCTTTAACCATAAAATATCTTCTAAAGAAACAACCATCACACTTAAACCTAGATAAGGTTAATTAAGAGCCACCACACCTTAATAATCTCAGTCCTACTCAACATCATAAACCCCTTACTTTTCATCCTGCCCATCCTCATCGCAGTCGCATTCCTCACCCTATTAGAACGAAAACTCCTAGGGTACATACAACTACGAAAAGGCCCCAACCTAGTAGGCCCACTAGGCCTACTACAGCCTATCGCAGACGGCCTCAAACTTATTACAAAAGAAACAACAAAGCCGACTCTTTCGTCCCCCACCCTATTCTTACTTTCCCCCATCATAGCCTTATCCCTAGCCCTAATCTCATGGGCACCAGTCCCAATACCCTACGCACTAACCAACATAAACCTCGGCCTACTATTCATCATAGCCATATCCGGTATATTTACATACACCGTGCTCTGATCAGGGTGATCATCCAACTCAAAATACCCCTTAATGGGGGCAATACGGGCCGTCGCCCAAATTATCTCCTATGAAGTGACCCTAGGACTAATCATCATCTCCCTAGCCATAATCTCAGGAAGCTACTCCCTGACCTCTTTCACAGAAGTACAAGAACACCTCTGACTCCTATTTGCATCCTGACCCTTAGCCATAATATGGTTCACCTCTACCCTAGCAGAAACCAACCGATCCCCTTTCGACCTCACAGAGGGCGAATCAGAACTAGTATCCGGATTCAATCTAGAGTTCTCAGCCGGACCTTTCGCCCTTCTGTTCCTAGCTGAATACACTAATATCCTGCTAATAAATACCCTTTCAACCATAATATTCTTAAACCCAGGCCCATCCAATCCAGAACTATTTACAATAAACCTAATAGCAAAAACAATAGCCATAACCTCCCTATTCCTATGAATCCGTGCCTCATACCCACGATTCCGCTACGACCAACTCATACACCTACTATGAAAACAATACCTACCACTTACCCTAGCCATATGTCTCCTCAATCTATTAACAACAACTTCACTTTGCGGAGCCCCCCCACAATAAAAAAGTGCCTGAGATTCCAAGGACTACCTTGATAGAGTAGCCACGGGAACCATTTCCCCACTTCCCACATCAAAGAGGGCTTTACCCATCCCTGGCCCCCAAAGCCAGCATTTTACTACTTAAACTACTCTCTGATAAACCATAAAAACACACCCCTAAATATCACAAAAATACTCCTAGGACCCCTAAAAATCACAAAAAAATCCTCACCCGCCCCTCACCCCCTCTCCTAGAATTTGGGTCCCGAAATCGGCCATTATATGTACTCTTTACATATATGGTCCTCATATTGCTATGTATAATAATACATTAATCGTTTTGCCTCACGCCTAATAAACGGGAATTATACTTTAATTAATAGTATATAAAACTGGTTCATTTACATAATTTCTCTTCCACATTTTCTGGTCGTTCCATTTAAAAAGGTTGCTCATTATTAGTAACCATGGCTATCCAGTTCAAACCGGGGTCCCGTGATTTAACCCTTCCCGTGAAATCCTCTATCCTTTCACCTCAGGCATACAGTCCCGCTTTTCACGTCCATATATTGTAACTCCTCCCGTTTATGTCCTTTCCAAGGCCGCTGGTTACACTCTCAAGAGCCCCTCAATGGTCCGGAACCACCCCGCCTTACTTGCTCTTTCCAAGGCCTATGGTCGCACCCTTTATACTGGTACATGTGGTCTCATGTTCTTATCACGTATGCCTGTTCCACCCCTGGTTGGGTTTTTATAGGTACCTTTCACCTGACACCCATATATGCCCGTTACCGTCACCCCTCTCCGGGGTAGACCATTAGTCCAGGTGGAGCTATATTCTTGGTCTAGCACTTTCTCCTATATGGATACATCTCTTAATGCTTGTTATACATATTCTTACATAATGCGAAAATTTCCATTATTTTTTATTATAAAAAATCCGCTGTTAGCGCATTTTTTTACCCGTTTTTTTTAATTTTTACCAAAATCAATCCGACTTTTCCATACTAAAATTTCAAACCCGAAATTCAATAACAAAAAACTTTACCTGCAACATTTTTTTTAAAAACTTTTTAAAAAATAAAAAAATAATAAAAAATTATAAAAAATTTCCACCCGACTTTGGCATGCGGAAATATTACTTTTTTTTCCGAGGGGACGAGCTCGTCGGTGAAATCGCCCGAACTCGGCCTGACTCGCTTTGACCTTAAATATTAAAATCTGCCTTGAATTTCATACATTAGGGTAGCAAAGCACGGCCATGCAGGAGGCTTAAAACCTCGATACAGGTGTTCAAATCACCTCCTTAATATTAGAAAACCAAGATTTGAACTTGGACCTAGAAGCCCAAAACTTCTTAATACTACCCTATAATATTTTCTAAGTAAAGTCAGCTAATAAAGCTATCGGGCCCATGCCCCGAAAATGCCCACAGGCCTCTACTAATTAACCCCACATCACTAATAACCATTACAACCAGCATCATCTTAAGTACCACACTTATCACCACAACAACCCATTGGTTAATAGCCTGAGCCTGCCTAGAAATCAACACATTATCCATAGTACCAATCATCTCAAAACCCCACCACCCTCGAGCAACAGAGGCAGCAACAAAGTACTTTCTAACTCAAACCCTTGCCTCCATAACACTCCTATTTGCAGCAACCATAAATGCACTAAACACCTCAAACTGAGAAATTAGCCTTACAACAGAAGCCACAACCATAAAAATCATTACACTAGCCCTGATAATAAAAATAGCTGCAGCCCCATTCCACTTCTGACTCCCAGAAGTAGCACAGGGCACTACAACACTAACTACCCTAATCATCCTAACTTGACAGAAAATTGGACCCCTCACCCTCCTCCTTGCCAACCACAACAACACTAGCCCAATAATCCTAACCACATCAGCAATTTTATCTGTCCTAACAGGGGGGCTCGGAGGACTAAACCAAACCCAGCTACGAAAACTTATGGCCTTCTCCTCCATCGCCCACACAGGCTGAATTCTCGCAACCATCCCCATGGCCCCAAATATCTCCACCCTCACCTTCTTAATCTATACAATAACCACCTCCCCAATCCTCCTGGTGATAAACACGACTTCAACCACAACCATTAAAGACATGGGGGCGATATGAGCCACCTCCACCCATTTAACATTAATTATACTAGTAATAACCCTATCCCTGGCCGGCCTCCCACCCCTCACAGGGTTTATGCCAAAATGATTAATCCTTAATAAAATAGTTGCCTTTGATCTAACCTCAGAAGCCACCCTTATGGCTATATTCTCCCTACCAAGCCTGTATATATACATCCGAATTACCTACATCCTCACCATAACCCTACCACCCCACACATCCACAGCACAAGTAAAATGACGGGCAAAGCACAAAAAACTTCCACTACTCCCAATCACCCTAGCTAGCATGATAACGCTACTATTACCTCTTTCACCGAACCTATAGAAACTTAAGTTATACCCAACTAGGAGCCTTCAAAGCCCCCAATAAAGCCCACACTTTAGTTTCTGTAGAACTTGCGGCATCCCACATCTCCTGACTGCAACACAGATATTTTAACTAAACTAAAGCTCTCTAGATCAGCGGGCCTCGATCCCACAAAAGACTAGTTAACAACTAGCTGCCCAAACCAAACGGACTTTAATCTACCTTCTCCGTTTTTTGGGGGGGGGAGAAAAAACGGAGAAGCCCCGGGCCGTAGGGCCGACTTCAGGTTTGCAGCCTGACACGAGACTCTCGGGGCCTGGCAGCAAGGATCACCTATGTGTAAATTTACAGTTTACCGCTTTAATCAGCCATACTACCTGTGTACATCACCCGTTGACTATTTTCAACCAACCACAAAGACATTGGAACCCTATACCTTATATTTGGCGCATGGTCCGGGCTAGTCGGAGCCGGACTGAGCATACTAATACGCATAGAACTGACTCAACCCGGATCACTATTTGGCAGCGACCAGATCTTTAATGTCTTAGTAACTGCCCACGCATTTATCATAATCTTTTTCATAGTGATACCTATCATAATCGGGGGGTTCGGAAACTGACTAATCCCCCTGATAATTGGAACCCCCGACATAGCCTTCCCCCGAATGAACAACATGAGCTTCTGGCTCCTACCCCCAGCCCTACTCCTACTCCTATCTTCCTCCTACGTAGAAGCAGGTGCAGGAACCGGCTGAACTGTTTACCCGCCCCTCTCAGGAAACTTGACCCACTCCGGCCCATCCGTAGACCTGGCCATCTTCTCCCTCCACCTAGCAGGAGCATCCTCCATCCTCGGGGCAATTAACTTTATTACTACATGTATCAACATAAAACCCAAATCAATACCCATATTTAATATCCCCCTCTTTGTCTGATCAGTTTTAATCACCGCAATCATACTTCTTCTAGCACTACCAGTTCTTGCAGCAGCAATCACTATGCTCCTAACAGACCGCAATCTAAATACAACATTCTTCGACCCCTGCGGGGGCGGAGACCCAGTCCTATTCCAACATCTATTTTGATTTTTTGGTCACCCAGAAGTCTACATCCTGATTCTCCCGGGCTTCGGAATCATCTCTAGCATTATTACCTTCTACACGGGAAAAAAGAACACATTCGGTTATACTAGTATGATCTGAGCAATGATATCCATTGCAATCCTGGGGTTTGTTGTCTGAGCCCACCACATATTCACCGTCGGCCTAGATATCGACAGTCGTGCCTACTTTACAGCAGCCACAATAATCATCGCAGTCCCCACAGGAATTAAAGTCTTTGGCTGACTAGCCACCCTTACAGGGGGACACATCAAATGACAGACCCCCATCTATTGGGCCCTGGGGTTCATCTTCCTTTTTACCGTCGGGGGTATAACCGGGATTATTCTAGCAAACTCATCCCTAGATATCGTACTTCATGACACCTATTATGTCGTAGCCCACTTTCACTACGTACTGTCTATGGGGGCAGTATTTGCCATTATGGGCGGCCTCACCCACTGATTCCCCCTATTCACCGGATATTCACTAAACCAAACCCTGACCAAAACCCAATTCTGAGTGATATTCCTAGGCGTAAACATAACATTCTTCCCACAGCACTTCCTAGGCCTATCCGGCATGCCCCGACGATACTCAGACTTCCCAGACGCCTTCACCCTGTGAAACACTATCTCATCAATCGGCTCAACAATTTCCCTGATTGCGGTACTTATATCACTATTCATTGTATGAGAGGCACTAACATACAAACGTACACCCACATTACAACTAGGAAAAAAGACCCATATTGAATGACTATACGGCACACCACCCCCATATCACACCCACACCGAGCCCACCTTCATACCCAACAACACATACGCCCCAATCCGAGAATATATCACATATATACAATGACCTTGACCCGAGAAGAGACAGGCTTTAACTGCCACCTATTAATTTCAAGTTAATCACACACTTATGCTTTCCTCTCGAGAGCCTAGTAAACACATTACATGACCCTGTCATAGTCAAATCACAGCACCTGTGGCCCTCAATGCCCTACGCCACCCAGCTTTCACTACAAGAAGCCCTTAGCCCAACAATAGAAGAAGTTGTATTCCTACACGATCACGTCCTCCTCCTCACATGCCTGATAACACTAGTAGTTTCTATATTCACTATTACTGCAACCGCTACAGCTCTCACCCATAATGACCCATCGGAGGAAGTCGAACAACTAGAGGCCGCATGAACAGCCGCCCCAATCATAATTCTCATTTTAACAGCCCTCCCATCAGTTCGATCCCTATACCTGATAGAAGAGGTATTTAACCCACATCTCACAATTAAAACCACCGGCCACCAATGGTACTGAAACTACGAATACTCAGACGAAGCTCACATCTCATACGACTCCTACATACTACAAACACAAAACTTACCCAAAGGCTCACCCCGCCTACTCGAAGTTGACCACCGTATGATAATACCTGCAGGCCTACAGACCCGCATCGTAGTAACCGCAGAAGACGTTCTCCACTCATGAGCAATCCCTTCCCTAGGGGTCAAAGTGGACGCCGTCCCAGGACGACTAAACCAGATCCCACTAGCAACCTCCCGTACAGGGGTCTTCTTCGGACAGTGCTCAGAAATCTGCGGAGCCAACCACAGCTTCATACCCATCGCAGCAGAGGCTATCCCCCTATACCACTTTGAACAGTGATTAGCCTCTGAACAATCACTAAGAAGCTTATATAGCATCAGCCTTTTAAGTTGAAGAAGAAAACCTTTTCCTTGGTGGATGCCACAACTAGACATCGTACATATCCTTACAGTATACCTGTGAGCCTGATTAACCTTGACCCTAATAACACTAAAAATCAAGACCTTCCTACTCATCACCAAAGCAAAAGAACAACCCCCCTCAGCCCCCCGACCGGCACACCCCCCAGCACCATGCCCACACACATATTTGAACAATTTATAAGCCCTGAAATCCTCCTCACCCCAACAGCACCCCTATCTATCCTAACCCCCCTCCTTCTAATTCACCATAAATCAGGCCTCCTGGGTAACCGCATGACAACCGCCACCACCCAAGTACTAAAACTATTTCTACTAAACATAGCAGGCCCGCTTACCCAAAAAGGACAAAAATGGTCCCCTCTATTAGCTGGCCTAATCCTTATGATTCTTCTATCTAATTTACTGGGCCTACTGCCGTATACCTTCACAACAACCTCCCAACTATCTATAAACATAGCCCTGGCCCTCCCCCTATGACTGGCCACCGTCATCACCGGCCTAAAAAATAAATTCTCCCTCACGCTAGCCCACCTCCTACCAGAAGGCTCCCCTACCCCCCTAATCCCCCTCATGATCATAATCGAGACGGCCAGCCTACTGATACGACCCATCGCATTAGGAGTACGACTCACAGCCAACATCACCGCTGGCCACCTCCTAATGACAATAGTTAGCTCCGCCACAATCAACCTCATTAACTCCTATATCTCGATCAGCCTGCTAGCACTAACCCTATTATCCCTTCTCACGCTCCTAGAACTAGCAGTGGCCGGCATCCAAGCTTACGTCTTCGTTCTTCTAATTACCCTCTACCTACAAGAAAACTCGTAATGACCCACCAGCTACATCAATACCACATAGTCGACCCCAGCCCATGACCTCTGACAGGAGCAGCAGGTTCACTTCTATTAGCCTCAGGGCTAGCCCTTTGATTCCACACAGCCACAACACTAGTACTAAAATTAGGGTTTTTAACCCTTGGCCTCACCCTCATCCAATGGTGGCGAGACGTGATCCGAGAAAGCACCTACCAAGGACATCACACTCTGGGGGTCCAAAAAAACATACGATACGGCATAATTCTGTTTATTACATCAGAGGTATTCTTCTTCCTCGGCTTTTTCTGAACCCTTTATCACGTCAGCCTCGTACCCACACCAGAGCTAGGCGCAGAATGACCCCCAACAGGGGTCACCCCCCTAAACCCAATAGATGTGCCTTTGCTCAACACTGCAGTCCTACTTTCATCAGGCGCAACCATCACATGGTCTCACCACACCATAATAAAAGGAAACAAAAAAGAAGCCACCTACGCACTAACAATTACCATTGCCCTCGGGGCCTACTTCACAGCCCTCCAAGTATCAGAGTACATAGAGACACCATTCACCATCTCGGACAGCGTATACGGCTCACTATTCTTCGTGGCCACAGGATTCCACGGCCTCCATGTAATAATTGGAACCTCATTCCTACTAACTTGCCTAATTCGCCTCATGCAATCACACTTCACAACAACCCACCACTTCGGATACGAAGCCGCAATCTGATACTGACACTTCGTAGACATCGTCTGACTATTTCTATATATCTCCGTATACTGATGAGGCTCGTATTTCTTTAGTATATAAGTATAAATGCCTTCCAAGCATGAGGGCCCCCACGGGAAGAAATAATTAACCTGACACTTCTCATCATCATAGCCACAGCAACAGCAACCCTCCTATACACAATCAATGCCTTAATACCAACAAACCCAGACATCAACAAACTCTCCCCCTACGAATGCGGATTTGACCCATTAGGCAACGCACGCTCCCCCATCTCCATTCAATTCTTTCTAGTCGCCATTCTCTTCATCCTCTTTGACTTAGAAATTATTTTACTTTTACCCGTACCCTGAAGCATCAACACAAACCCAACCACCACCACCACAACTACAACCTTCGCCCTCCTGACCATCCTTACATTAGGCCTAGTATACGAGTGACTCCAAGGCGGACTAGAATGAACAGAGTGTCGGGGGAGTCTCAACTAGATATTTGATTTCGACCCAAAAGAACTTTAACCATAAGCCCCGATTATGGAACTAATCAAAATCATTCTAACCATGGCCTTCATAACCACCATTCTTAGCCTCTCCATACAACACAAACATCTCATACTAGCACTAATATGTATTGAGACAATAGTGCTTCTACTATTTATACTATTAGTCACATACACCTCAACCTCCCTAACCCTATCACAAACCCCCATGCCAATTATCCTACTTACTATTTCTGTTTGCGGGGCAGCTATGGGACTTAGCCTAATTGTCACAATCACACGTACCCACGGAAGCGACTTCCTAAAAAATTTAAACCTCCTATAATGCTCAAAATCCTTATCATAACAGCAATACTAGCTCCAACAATCCTAACCCTGAAACCCAAAATTCTATACCCGGTAACAACCTCTTATATATTTTTACTCACATTATTAAGCCTCACCCTACTAGAACCCAAAGCGAACACGCTCATAAGCCTAGACTCCATCTCAGCACCCCTCCTATCACTCTCCTACTGACTCCTCCCACTAATAACCATTGCTAGTCAACACGCGATAGCCAAAGAACCCATACAACGACAACGGATATTCCTAGCAACCCTGGCACTCCTCCAACTATTCATCTCAATAACATTCATAGCCTCCAACCTGACCCTAATATATATTATATTCGAAGCAACCCTCATCCCCACCCTAATCATTATCACACGCTGAGGACAGCAAATAGAACGACTGTCTGCCGGAACCTATTTCATACTGTATACACTAACAACCTCACTCCCTCTATTAGTAGCAATTATTTTCATCAATAACTCAACAAACACCCCGACCCTCTTTATCCAACTACTACCTCCCCCCAACCAATGAACAAGCCTCCTCCTATGGTTGGCCTGCCTAACCGCATTTCTAGCAAAATTACCTATTTATGGACTACACCTTTGACTCCCCAAAGCCCACGTAGAAGCCCCTATTGCCGGCTCAATGGTCCTAGCAGCGATTCTACTAAAACTTGGCGGTTACGGCATTATTCGCATAATACAAGTTATACCTACAACAAAAACTGATATATTTCTCCCATTCATCGTATTAGCCCTCTGGGGGGCCACCCTGGCCAACCTAACATGCCTGCAACAAACAGACCTAAAATCCCTAATTGCCTACTCCTCCATTAGCCATATGGGCCTAGTTGTAGCCACAATCATCATCCAAACACCATGGGGACTCTCAGGTGCAATAGCCCTGATAATCGCCCACGGATTTACCTCCTCAGCACTCTTCTGTTTAGCTAATACAACATACGAACGCACACACACCCGAATCCTAATTCTCACACGAGGCTTCCACAACATCCTCCCTATGGCTACAACCTGATGACTCCTAGCCAACCTCATAAACATCGCTATTCCCCCCACTATAAACTTCACCGGGGAACTCCTAATTACCTCCACCCTATTCAACTGATGCCCAACAACAATCATCATACTCGGACTATCAATATTGATCACCGCCTCCTACTCCCTGCACATATTCTTATCAACACAAATAGGATCAACCCCCATCAATAACCAAACGGAGCCCACGCACTCACGAGAGCACCTGTTAATAGTACTCCACCTGACCCCGCTAATAATAATTTCCATAAAACCAGAATTAATCATCAGATGTGTGCGTAATTTAAAAAAAATATCAAGTTGTGACCCTGAAAATAGACCCCCCTCGCACACCGAGAGGAGCCAAAGACCTGCTAACTCTTTAATCTGACAAATTATGCCAGCCCTCTTTTCTACCAAAGGAGAACAGCCCCTCCTCTGGTCTTAGGCGCCAAAACTCTTGGTGCAAATCCAAGTGGTAGAACATGGACCTAATAACACCCACTATTGTTCTAGCAATTTTCCTCTCCCTCACCCTCTCCACAATCCAACCCGCCCCTAAAAATAAACCCGACAACACTAAACACGTCTTAATACTTATATTTTTAATCAGCCTTATCCCCCTCAACGCCCTAATAAACAATAACGAACTAACAATAACACTTCACCCCCTAATCATAACCCAAACAGAAAACATCAACGTCACCATCACACTCGATACATTATCCCTCACCTTCATCCCAGTAGCACTATTAATCACGTGATCTATCATTGAATTCTCTACTTGATATATATCGTCTGACCCCCACATCAGCAAATTTATTAAATACCTAACTACCTTCCTTATCACAATAATAATCATCATTACTGCCAACAACATATACCAACTCTTCGTGGGCTGAGAAGGCGTAGGGGTTATATCTTTCCTATTAATTGGCTGATGAGCGGCACGATCAAGCGCCAACACAGCAGCCCTCCAGGCCATCATCTACAACCGAATCGGGGACGTTGGACTTATCCTAACCACAGCCTGACTAATCACTTTTTCCTCAATAAATATACAAGAATTACTAATTCAATATCAAACAACCAACCTCATCCCCACAATGGGCCTAATTGCAGCAGCCACCGGAAAGTCTGCACAATTCAGCCTTCACCCTTGACTTCCAGCAGCAATAGAAGGACCCACACCTGTCTCGGCCCTCCTCCACTCCAGCACCATGGTTGTAGCCGGGGTGTTTCTACTAATCCGACTTTACCCCATCCTTAATAACAACTACACCATGAAAACAGCATGCCTAATCCTTGGGGCAACAACAACCATATTTGCTGCCGCCGCAGCCATTACACAACACGATATTAAAAAAATCATTGCACTATCGACCACAAGCCAGCTGGGCCTAATAATAACAATGCTGGGGCTAAACCAACCCACCCTTGCCTTTCTTCACATAACCATACACTCCTTCTTCAAAGCACTTCTCTTCCTTTGCTCCGGCTCATTTATCCACACCCTAAGCAACGAACAAGACCTTCGAATAATAGGCAGCCTATTAAAAACCACACCAATAACCTCATCATTTACCATCATTGCCAGCCTCTCACTGATAGGCATACCATTCCTCTCGGGCTTTTACTCTAAAGACACCATCATCGAAACCATGACTAACTCCTACATCAACCTATGGGCCTTAACAACCACACTAATTGCAACAACCTTGTCCGCCGCCTACAGCGTACAAATTCTTTTTATGGCCCTAACTGGACCAACACACACCATCACCAACCCCCATAAAGAGACTAAAAACATTATCCCACCTCTAGCACGCCTCGCCACTACATCTATTCTTATTGGCTCCATCACCAAATTATCCACTTTACAAACTCCCCCTATAACAACCATGCCAAAAATAGTAAAACTTTCAGCACTAGCCGTAACGGCCCTCGGGATCATCCTGTCGAAAGACCTCATACAGACAACCCTACCACTCCCCCCCCAAAAACCGCACACAATCAGTCAATTCTTTAACCAACTAGCATTCTTCAACATACTCCACCGAGCAGTACCAATAAATATACTAAAATCAAGCCAACAAATCTCAACAGAACTCCTAGACCTCTGAACCCTAGAAAACTACGGCCCCAAAGGCTTATCAAAAACACTTACACAAATTGTCCTCATATCAACACAACAAAAAAATATGATCAAAAACTACATAACCACATTCACCCTTACTTTACTCATCTCACTACTTCTCCTAGCCTAAACGGGCGAAATCCACCTAATCGCGTTCAACCTAAAACCACCAGAACAGAAAACAGGACCACAATCAAACCCCAAGCACACACTATCAGTCCAACTCCCCCCTCATAATAAAAAACACCATAACCATTCGTCTCTAAACAAACTAAGTCCTCTCACCCAAAATAAACTAATAAACCCTGCCCCCCACCACCAGAAATTAACCCCATCACACCAACCAACACCCCAACACCGACCAGCACGAGAAAATACCACAAACCCCCAGCCCCAGCACCAACCTCCCCCCCTTTCTCCACACTTACACAATAACCAAAAACCACAACCAAACCCCCCAAATATACAATGTACATTACCAATGCCGCATAAGTACGACCCATCACAGCCACGGCAGTACAGCAGAAAAAAGAAATAATCATTAAAGAAATCACCCCTCGATAAGGTACAGTAGTAAAACCTAAAACCACAGCACCAAAAAACACCAGCGCCAAGATAAAATAAAGCAGGTACTCTACTATAAACATAAGTTCTTACTCTTTAGAGTCCTGCGGCCTGAAAAACCACCGTTGTTCATCAACTACAAAAACATGCCCCACCAACATTTACTCGCCCTATTCAACCTACTTCCAGTAGGATCGAACATCTCAACCTGATGAAATTTCGGATCAATGCTACTCGCATGCCTGATAATCCAAATTATTACCGGGTTCTTCCTAGCAATCCACTATACTGCCAACATTAACTTAGCTTTCTCCTCCATTATTCACCTCTCCCGAGACGTACCCTGCGGGTGAATCATACAAAACACACACGCCATCAGCGCATCCCTATTCTTCATCTGCATCTACATCCACATCGCACGTGGACTATACTATGGCTCCTACTTAAACAAAGAAGTCTGACTCTCAGGGACAACCCTTCTAATCATTCTAATAGCCACCGCCTTCTTTGGCTATGTCCTACCGTGAGGCCAAATATCCTTCTGAGCAGCAACAGTAATCACAAATCTCCTAACAGCCATCCCCTATTTAGGAACCACCCTCACCACATGACTATGGGGCGGATTTGCAATTAACGACCCAACACTTACCCGCTTCTTTGCCCTACACTTCATTCTTCCTTTCACCATCATCTCTTTATCCTCAATTCACATCTTACTACTTCACAATGAAGGCTCCAACAACCCTCTAGGGACAAACTCAGACATCGACAAAATTCCCTTTCACCCCTACCACTCCTACAAAGATACCTTTATACTTTCAGCCATAATTACCGCACTCCTCATCGTCCTCTCAATCGCCCCCAACATCTTTAACGACCCAGAAAATTTCTCAAAAGCTAACCCCCTAATCACACCCCAACATATCAAACCAGAGTGGTATTTCCTATTTGCCTACGGAATCCTCCGATCAATCCCCAATAAACTTGGCGGAGCCCTAGCCCTCGCCCTATCTATCACCATTCTTTTCATAATCCCATTCACCCATACCTCTTATACCCGCTCCATAATATTCCGGCCTCTCATACAACTCATGTTTTGAACCTTCATCACCACACTAATTATTATCACCTGAGCAGCCACTAAACCAGTAGAACCACCCTTCACAGAAGTTGGTCAATTTGCCTCAGCCCTATACTTCATATTCTTCATTTCAAACCCTTTGCTGGGCCTAGTAGAAAACAAAATCTCAGACCTTAACTGCCCTAATAGCTTAAACCTTAAAGCGTTGACTTTGTAAGTCAAAACTGGACACCCCTTAGGACAGGGCTTTACCCATCCCTGGCCCCCAAAGCCAGCATTTTACTACTTAAACTACTCTCTGATAAACCATAAAAACACACCCCTAAATATCACAAAAATACTCCTAGGACCCCTAAAAATCACAAAAAAATACTCTCCTAGGACCCCCCCCTACAAAAACCCAGAATTTTAAGCCCCTAATCGGCCATTATATGTACTCTTTACATATATGGTCCTCATATTGCTATGTATAATAATACATTAATCGTTTTGCCTCACGCCTAATAAACGGGAATTATACTTTAATTAATAGTATATAAAACTGGTTCATTTACATAATTTCTCTTCCACATTTTCTGGTCGTTCCATTTAAAAAGGTTGCTCATTATTAGTAACCATGGCTATCCAGTTCAAACCGGGGTCCCGTGATTTAACCCTTCCCGTGAAATCCTCTATCCTTTCACCTCAGGCATACAGTCCCGCTTTTCACGTCCATATATTGTAACTCCTCCCGTTTATGTCCTTTCCAAGGCCGCTGGTTACACTCTCAAGAGCCCCTCAATGGTCCGGAACCACCCCGCCTTACTTGCTCTTTCCAAGGCCTATGGTCGCACCCTTTATACTGGTACATGTGGTCTCATGTTCTTATCACGTATGCCTGTTCCACCCCTGGTTGGGTTTTTATAGGTACCTTTCACCTGACACCCATATATGCCCGTTACCGTCACCCCTCTCCGGGGTAGACCATTAGTCCAGGTGGAGCTATATTCTTGGTCTAGCACTTTCTCCTATATGGATACATCTCTTAATGCTTGTTATACATATTCTTACATAATGCGAAAATTTCCATTATTTTTTATTATAAAAAATCCGCTGTTAGCGCATTTTTTTACCCGTTTTTTTTAATTTTTACCAAAATCAATCCGACTTTTCCATACTAAAATTTCAAACCCGAAATTCAATAACAAAAAACTTTACCTGCAACATTTTTTTTAAAAACTTTTTAAAAAATAAAAAAATAATAAAAAATTATAAAAAATTTCCACCCGACTTTGGCATGCGGAAATATTACTTTTTTTTCCGAGGGGACGAGCTCGTCGGTGAAATCGCCCGAACTCGGCCTGACTCGCTTTGACCTTAAATATTAAAATCTGCCTTGAATCCTATACAAAAAAAA